TTATGATAAAGAACTCAAATTCGGGTAGAGAAGTAAAAGTTTTAGCTAAACATATATCTATGTCTGTTTTCAAAGCGCGAAGAGTAATTGATCAGATTCGCGGGCGTTCTTATGAGGAAACACTTATGATACTGGAACTCATGCCTTATCGAGCATCTTATCCCATTTTAAAATTGGTTTATTCTGCAGCAGCAAATGCTAATCATAATATGGGTTTGAACGAAGCTGATTCATTCATTAGTAAAGCCGAAGTCAATGGGGGCCCCTTTGTGAAAAAGTTAAGACCCAGGGCTAGAGGACGTAGTTATCCGATAAAAAGACCCACTTGTCATATAACAATTGTATTAAAAGATAAATCTAAAATTTAGATGAATCTTTAGAAAAAAAATGGATGAAAAGATAATATAATAAAAAAATATGGGACAAAAAATAAATCCACTTGGTTTCAGACTCGGTACAACCCAAAATCATCATTCCTTTTGGTTCGCACAACCAAAAAATTTTTCTGTAGGTCTACAAGAAGATGATAAAATACGGAATTGTATCAAGAACTATGTACAAAAAAATAAGAGAATATCCCCAGGTTTCGAAGGAATTGGAATTGCACGAATAGAAATTCAAAAAAGAATCGATTTGATCCAGGTTATAATCTATATTGGGTTTCCAAATTTATTAATACAGGGCCGAACGCGAGGGATCGAAGAATTACAGATGAATGTACAAAAAGAGTTTCATTCTGTGAACCGAAGACTCAATATTGCTATCACAAGAATTGAAAAACCTTATGGACACCCTAATATTCTTGCAGAATATATGGCTTCACAATTAAGAAATAGAGTTTCCTTTCGAAAGGCAATGAAAAGAGCTATTGAATTAACTGAACAAACAGATACAAAGGGAATTCAAATACAAATTGCAGGGCGTATCGACGGAAAAGAAATTGCACGTGTCGAATGGATCAGAGAAGGTAGGGTTCCTCTACAAACAATTCGTGCTAAAATTGATCATTGTTCCTATACAATTCGAACTATCCATGGAGTATTAGGCCTAAAAATTTGGATATTTGTGAACGAGGAATAATAGACCTTTTTTTATCTTGCCATTCTGTCCAGTGATAGAACAAAAAATTCGAAACTATTTCTGTTTTTTTTCCTTTTTCCGTTAAATCAAACAAAAATAAACAATTCTAATTCTATAAGGTTGAATAAAAAATAGATTAATCTTACTTTTGATATAATTGCTATGCTTAGTGTGTGACTCGTTAGTTTTTTCTTTAGAGTTTAAAGCTGGGCTTCAAAAAAAAAAAAGACTGACCCCCACTATAAACTTAATAACTATATAAAATAAAATAATAAAATAAACGAAAAACTAATAACCAACTTATTGCTTCGTATTGTCGAGATCCCAAGAAACAGTCACTATATGACTGAATGACTGAATCAATCATATAGTTGTAACAACTGAAATTTTCATAAAAAACAAATCTGATTATGGGTTTTGAAGAAAAAAAAAAAATAAAGGGATGCGGATAAATGGAAAGGTGATAGAAAGAGAGAACAAAAATATCAATGATAGATGATTCCAATATGTATGGTCTATGAATCACCTCATAAAAGGCAGTGTGATAAAGCATTAATATTGATATATTAATATATATAATAATACAAATAATAAAGTATAATATAAATAATAAAGAGCCCTGGGTTAATAGAAACTGAGGAGATTGACTCGGGAACAAATTTTGTTGGGAGCTCCGTTGCAGAGTTCAGGCCTAACCATTAATGGAGAAGCTATAGGAACGACGAAACCTGTGACTATATAAGATTCAACTATTAAAATATAAATAAAATATAAAATAAAAATGAATCCTAATGATTCATCGGGCGGGATGGCGGAACGAACCAAGAACAAATTGATTTACTCTGAGAGGTCATGGATTGATCCTACGAATGAAGCAGGAAAGAGTCAATATCCGCCCGCGAAACCCTTATTTATTTATTGTATTACAATACAATATTGTCTTGACTCGATAAGAGTAAAATGAAAAAAAAAAAATAGGGATTCGTTATAAAAAATAAGCATTATCTTTATCTATAAATATACACATCTAGCCATATATGGAGCTTCCTATGTAATAAATGAAATATCAATAAATCCCATTACTTAGTTTAGTGTACTAATTATTAAATAGATGTGTATCCGTATCGAATCTTTTCATTCGCGAGGAGCTGGATGAGAGGAAACTCTCATGTCCGGTTCTGTAGTAGAGGTGGGATTAAGAAAAAACCATCAACTATAACCCTAAAAGAACTAGATTTCGTAAGCACCATAGAGGAAGAATGAAGGGAATATCTTGTCGGGGCAATCATATTTGTTTCGGCAGATACGCTCTTCAGGCACTTGAACCCGCTTGGATCACAGCTAGACAAATAGAAGCAGGGCGAAGAGCAATGACACGATATGCGCGTCGTGGTGGAAAAATATGGGTACGTATATTTCCAGACAAACCTGTTACAATAAGACCTACGGAAACACGTATGGGTTCGGGGAAAGGATCTCCCGAATATTGGGTATCCGTTGTTAAACCAGGTCGAATACTTTATGAAATGGGTGGAGTATCAGAAACTGTAGCCAGAGCAGCTATCTCAATAGCTGCGTGCAAAATGCCTATACGAACTCAATTTATTATTTCAGGATAGGGATATAGAACTAAAGATAAACAAAAGGGGTATTAAGGATGAAAAAACAACCGCGGGTTTATTTATTTCTAGACAAACACTATTTCTTTTTTCCTCATTCTTTGCATTGAAATAACAGATTCAAATAAAAATGATATGATTCAACCTCAGACCCTTTTGAATGTAGCAGATAACAGCGGAGCTCGAGAATTGATGTGTATTCGAATCATAGGAGCTGGTAATCATCGATATGCTCATATTGGTGACGTTATTGTTGCTGTAATCAAAGAAGCAGTGCCCAATATGCCTCTAGAAAGATCAGAAGTAATTAGAGCTGTAATTGTACGTACATGTAAAGAACTCAAACGTGACAACGGTATGATAATACGATATGATGACAATGCTGCGGTTGTCATTGATCAAGAAGGAAATCCAAAAGGAACTCGAGTTTTTGGCGCGATTGCTCGGGAATTGAGACAGTTGAATTTTACTAAAATAGTTTCATTAGCTCCTGAAGTATTATAAATACTAGTAGATGAAACTATGATATAGTTATAGTAGGATATCTGAAATGGATTAAATTAGTAGATTGTGTTTCACGCATATACTTTTAATAATTAATAATTGAAATTGAATAATTCAAAATAAAAAAACATGTTGATTATATCAAAATTAAGAAGCACCAATAATTAGAATTCGTCATGGGCAGAGACGCTATTGCTGATATAATAACTTCTATAAGAAATGCTGACATGAGTAAAAATGGAACGGTTCGAATAGCATCCACTAATATCACCGAAAACATTGTTAAAATACTCCTACGAGAAGGTTTTATTGAAAACGTTCGGAAACATCAGGAAAGTAACAAAGATTTCTTGGTTTCAACCTTGCGCCATAGAAGGACTAGGAAAGGAATATATAGAACTATTTTAAAACGTATCAGTCGACCTGGTCTACGAATCTATTCCAACTATCAAAAAATTCCCAAGATTTTAGGCGGAATGGGAATTGTAATTCTTTCCACTTCTCGAGGCATAATGACAGATCGAGAAGCTAGACTAGAAAAAATTGGAGGAGAAATTTTGTGCTATATATGGTAATCTTCCTCCGGTATCCTAATTTGATCTCTAACTTCCAATTTGTGAAATAGAGAGGAAAGTAAGTTATATAACTCTTCCTCCATTAGTTGATGATATTTCAAGGGGTTACCTGGATGAAAGAACAAAAATGGATTCATGAAGGTTTAATTACTGAATCACTTCCCAACGGTATGTTCCGGGTCCATTTAGATAATGAAAGATAATGAAGATCTAATTCTAGGTTATATTTCAGGGAGGATCCGACACAGTTTGATACGGATACTGCCGGGAGATAGAGTCAAAATCAAAATAAGTCGGTATGATTCAACTAGAGGACGTATAATTTATAGACTCCGCAACAAAGATTCGAGCGATTAGATGATTTTTGAAAACATTCCTTTGGTGAGAGATACAACTCGAAGCTAAAAAATGAAATACAAGAGACTTATTTTCTTCCAAGGAATAGATTCCAAATTGAGGTAAGGAGTGAGAAATATGAAAATAAGAGCTTCCGTTCGTAAAATTTGTGAAAAATGTCGACTGATCCGTAGGCGTGGACGAATTAGAGTGATTTGTTCCAATCCGAGACATAAACAGAGACAAGGATAATCTTTCTTTTATAAAATTTCTCAAAGAAGGGCCATGTAAAAATAAAGGATCTGTTTTAACATGAAATGGATATTTCCGTATCTTTCTGCATATTTCTGATTTATATTTATGAGATGAAAAAATATGGCAAAACCTATACCCAAAATTGGTTCGCGTAGGAATGGACGTATTGGTTCACGTAAGAATGGACGTAGAATACCAAAAGGGGTTATTCATGTTCAAGCGAGTTTCAACAATACTATTGTAACTGTTACAGATGTACGAGGTCGGGTGGTTTCTTGGGCCTCCGCCGGTACTTCTGGATTCAAAGGCACAAGAAGAAAGACACCCTATGCTGCTCAAGCCGCCGCCTCAAATGCTATTCGTACTGTAGTTGATCAGGGTATGCAACGAGCAGAAGTTATGATAAAAGGTCCTGGTCTCGGAAGAGACGCAGCATTACGGGCCATTCGTAGAAGTGGTATACTATTAAGTTTCGTACGTGATGTAACACCTATGCCACATAATGGATGTCGACCTCCTAAAAAAAGACGTGTGTAAAAATAAGAATTAAACGGATTACAAGAGAAATAAATGATTCAATGATCTGATCAAATAATAATATTTAGTATGGTTCGAGAGGAAATAGCAGGAT